ATTAATTAATCCATAATTAGATAAATATATTCCTAGAACAAACAAATCAAGAGCCCCGAGTCAATAAAAACTGAGAAGGTTGATTCAAGAAAAAATAAAATCTTATTTAAAATCTTATTAGAGAGGCTCCATTGTAGAATTCAGACCTAACCATTAATCAAGAAGCGATGGGAACGACGGAACCTGTGAATACCTAAGCTAAGATTTTATTAAAAACAAATCTTAATGATTCATTGGGTGGGATGGCGGAACGAACCAAGAACCAATCCTTTTTTTCTGAGGAGTCATGGGCTAACCCTACATTACATCTGAAATTGATAATGAAAGAGTAAATATTCGCCCGCGAAAATTTGGATTTTATTGAATTTCTAAATTTGGGCCAATCCGATAATAAAAAGAAAAGCAAAATAAAGATTCGTTAGAACCTTATAACATAACAAAACAACATTATCTAGTTATATATGAATAGCAAGAATTGTCTATAATAGTAATAGAATACATGTTTAGTTATATATCAAAACAAGATATACAAATTTCCAATAGACCAATAGATTCTATGAAATCTCAAAAATCCCGCGATTCTATTATATTATTCATTAAACATATGTATATTATTGTATATTATTTTATCCGTTAAATCTATTTTTTTTTTTTTTGAATCGCTTCATTCGCGAGGAGCCGTATGAGGTGAAAATCTCATGTACGGTTCTGTAGTAGAGATGGAATTGAGAAACAACCATCAACTATAACCCCAAAAGAACCAGATTCCGTAAACAACATAGAGGAAGAATGAAAGGAATATCCTATCGAGGTAATCATATTTGCTTCGGAAGATATGCTCTTCAGGCACTTGAGCCCGCTTGGATCACATCTAGACAAATAGAAGCAGGGCGGCGGGCAATGTCACGAAATGTCCGCCGGGGTGGAAAAATATGGGTACGCATATTTCCAGACAAACCGGTTACAGTAAGACCTACCGAAACGCGTATGGGTTCGGGAAAAGGATCTCCCGAATATTGGGTAGCTGTCGTTAAACCAGGTAGAATACTTTATGAAATGGGCGAAGTCGCAGAAAATATAGCCAGAAAGGCTATTTCAATAGCAGCATCCAAAATGCCTATACGAACTCAATTCATTATTTCGGGATAATAATTAGAACCAAAGGAAAGAGGTCTTTAGGATGAAAACAAAAAAAAACAATTGCAATTTTGGAGGTTTCTTTTTTTTTTGTTTTTTCATTTCGATTTCTGGGCGAACGACGGGAATTGAACCCGCGCATGGTGGATTCACAATCCACTGCCTTGATCCACTTGGCTACATCCGCCCCTATACTATGTAAAAATAACCTAGACTTCTTCTACTCTTTCGTTATCATTCTTTTTTCTTCTAAGTTTTTACTCGTCTTCTAAGATAGGATACAATAAACAAAAAATAAAAAAAAAAAAATGATATGATTCAACCCCAAACCCATTTGAATGTAGCCGATAACAGCGGAGCCCGAGAATTGATGTGTATTCGAATCATAGGAGCTAGTAATCGACGATATGCTTATATTGGTGACATTGTTGTTGCTGTAATCAAGGAAGCAGTACCAAATATGCCTTTAGAAAGATCAGAAGTGATCAGAGCTGTAATTGTACGTACTTGTAAAGAACTCAAACGTAACAATGGTATGATAATACAGTATGATGATAATGCTGCGGTTGTCATTGATCAAGAAGGAAATCCAAAAGGAACTCGAATTTTTGGCGCAATCGACCGGGAATTGAGACAGTTAAATTTCACTAAAATAGTTTCATTAGCATCCGAGGTATTATAAGACGAGACCATGATATAGATATATTTTTTGTGAATGAAATAAGATTAATTAATAGATTATGTCTCGCGCATATACCTTTTGTGGTAATTATTATATATATAAATTATTATTATTATATATAAAAATATTTATTATATTATATATTATATAATTAATATTATATATTATATAATTATAATTATATAATAATATATATAAAATATATAATAATATATAAATAATAATTAATTAAATAATAATTGATTTTATAATTAATATGAATATATTATATTAATAATTAATATATTATATTCATATTAATTATAAATATAAAATAAAATATAAAAATAAATATTAATAAAATATTATAAATATATTAATTTAAAATATAAAGATATTAAAATTATAATTTTAAATATATAAAGATATTAAATATTAATATTCAAAATTAGAATTAAGAATTCTATGAATAAAAAAAATAAAAAAAAAAATTTTTCTATTTCTATAAATTCTATAAAATAGAATTCATTCTAAAAAATAGAATTCAATATTATATATTTGATTTTTATATTTTTAGAATATTGAATTTTTTAATATTGAATAAAAATATATTATTATATTCAATATATTCAATATTAGATATTTTATTTATTTTTTATTTTTTGAATAAAAAATAGAAAAAAAAGAGCATGTTGATTATATCGAAAGTCAGGGGCAACAATCATTTTCGTTTATCATGGGTAAGGACACCATCGCTGACATAATAACCTCTATACGAAATACTGACATGGATAGAAAAGGAACGGTTCGAATACCATCTACTAACATCACCGAAAACATTGTGAAAACACTTTTACGAGAGGGTTTTGTTGAAAACGTGAGAAAACATAGGGAAAGCGACAAATATTTTTTAGTTTTAACTCTACGGTATAGAAGAAATAGGAAAGGATCATATAAAACGATTTTAAATTTAAAAGGGATCAGTAGACCTGGTCTACGAATCTATTCTAATTATCAAAGAATTCCTAGAATTTTAGGAGGGATGGGGATTGTAATTCTTTCTACTTCTAGAGGTATAATGACAGATCGAGAGGCTCGATTAGAAAGAATCGGCGGAGAAGTTTTATGTTATATATGGTAATCTTTCTGATATACGAATTATATGATAAATTTCTATACATTTTTGTGAAAAAAGAGAGAAAACACAGGTTTCTAATATCACTCCTCATACATTAGTGAATGCGTGAGAGGGGTTTAACTGGAATAGAAATAAAAGAAAAAAAAAAATGGATTCATGAGGGTTTAATTACTGAATCACTTCCCAGGGGTATGTTCCAGGTTCCTTTATATAATGAAAATCTCATTCTAGGCTATGTTTCCGAAAGGATTCGACTCTTATTTTATATGTATACGACCGGGAAAGTAAAAATGGAAGGATAAGTCATTTAATTAGACTGTTTTTCAACTTCAACATTCTTTTTTTTTTGGGGGGGGTACAATTAGAAGTTAAAAATTTAAGGAAACCATATTTTCTTCCAATAAATAGATTCGAGATTAAATTAAGGAATGACAAATATGAAAATAAAGGCCTCTGTTCGTAAAATTTGTGAAAAATGTCGATTGATCCGTAGGCGGGGGCGAATTATAGTAATTTGTTCCAATCCAAGACATAAACAAAGACAAGGATAATATTTCCACAAAAAAAAAGAGGGCTTTCTATTCTAAAGGACCGGATACACAAATCAAATAAATTTATATTAAAGATTAAAGCAAAAAAATTATATTAATTTAATATTAAATAATATTATTAATTTAATATTATATTAATAATATAATAATAAACATATAATAATAAATATAATAATAATAAATATAATAATAANTATATATATATATATTTTTATTTAAATAATATTTAAATTAAAAAATTATATTCTATATTAATAGAAACAGAATATTAATAGAAATAGAATACAATTAATATAGAAAATAATGAATATAGAAAAATAGAATATTAATTCTAGTTAGAAAAGAAAATAGTAAAGGATCTGTTTTTGACATGAAATGGATATATCCATATATCTCGGACTTATATTTCTAAAATAATAAGACTTATATTTATGAAATAATAAAAAGATAATAAAATATGGCAAAACCTATACCAAAAATTGGTTCACGTAAAAATGGACGTATTGGTTCGCGTAAGCATGCGCGTAAAATACCAAAGGGAGTTATTCATGTTCAAGCTAGTTTCAACAATACCATTGTGACTGTTACAGATGTACGGGGTCGGGTGATTTCTTGGTCCTCCGCCGGTACTTGTGGATTCAAGGGTACACGAAGGGGGACACCATTTGCCGCTCAAACCGCAGCAGGAAATGCTATTCGGACAGTAGCGGATCAAGGTATGCAACGAGCAGAAGTCATGATAAAAGGTCCCGGTCTCGGGAGAGATGCGGCATTAAGAGCTATTCGTAGAAGTGGTATACTATTAAGTTTTATACGGGATATAACCCCTATGCCACATAATGGATGTAGGTCCCCTAAAAAAAGACGTGTGTAAAACTAAAAATAAACATTGAAGAGATTTCAAGAGAAATAAATAATTCAAGAATTTGCTCAAAATAAAATATATTACTATGATTCGAGAGAAAGTAAGAGTATCTACTCGGACACTACAGTGGAAGTGTGTTGAATCAAGAGTAGACAGTAAGCGTCTTTATTATGGACGCTTTATTCTGTCTCCACTTATGAAAGGTCAAGCCGATACAATAGGCATTGCGATGCGAAGAGTTTTGCTCGGAGAAATAGGAGGAACATGTATCACACGTGCAAAATCTGAGAAAATACCACATGAATATTCTACCATAGTAGGTATTCAAGAATCAGTACATGAAATTTTAATGAATTTGAAAGAAATTGTATTGAGAAGTAATCTGTATGGAACTCGGGACGCGTCTATTTGTGTCAAGGGTCCTGGATATGTAACTGCTCAAGACATCATTTTACCACCTTCTGTCGAAATCGTTGATAATACACAACATATAGCTAACCTAACAGAACCTATTAATTTGTGTATTGGATTACAAATCGAGAGGAATCGCGGATATCGTATAAAAACACTAAATAACTTTCAAGACGGAAGTTATCCTATAGATGCTGTATTCATGCCTGTTCGAAATGCAAATCATAGTATTCATTC